CATAGAACTCAACAGTTACACCTACTTGTTCGACACTATATTTCGATTCTGCCCTTCTAAAAGGGACATCGGCTCTAACAATTCCGTCTCCGTCTACCAAAACAACCGGAAATGTTTCAAAAAAAGTAGGCATACGACGTACATAAAGTTCACGCCCTTCTTTATCTCTAAAGATCGGGTGTCCTAACCAACCAACAGCTATTCCATCCCCGTTGTCCATTGAGCCCGCTCTAAATAATCCCCCTTTTGCCGGATTATTGCCAATGTAATCATAAAAGGCTAATTTTTCAGGAATTTTAGACCAAGCTTCAGATAAACTTTTATTTTCGGCTAGCCCAGCACTAACTCTTCGATATATTTCTTGTTGGAAATATCCTTGATCCCATTGATAACGGGTGGGACCAAATAATTCAATGGGGGTAGTTGCCGAGCCATACCACATAGTTCCAGCAACTACAAAAGCTGCAAAAAAGACCGCAGCGATACTACTGGAAAGGACGGTTTCAATATTTCCCATACGTAATCCTTTGTATAGACGTTGGGGCGGACGGACACTAAGATGGAATAGACCCGCCAATATGCCCAAGGTTCCTGCTGCAATATGATGAGAGGCTATTCCTCCCGGAACAAAAGGATCAAAACCTTCCACACCCCATGCTGGATTTACAGCTTGTACCCTTCCCGTTAGTCCATAAGGATCGGATACCCATATTCCAGGACCATACAATCCTGTTACATGAAATGCGCCAAAACCAAAGCACGCCACTCCTGAGAGAAATAAATGAATTCCAAAGATCTTGGGCAAATCCAAAGAGGGTTTGCCTGTACGTTCATCACAAAATATTTCTAGATCCCAATACACCCAATGCCAGATAGCTGCCAAAAAGCACAAGCCAGAAAACACAATATGTGCACCAGCCACACCTTCGTAACTCCAAATACCCGGATTCGTTATAGTCCCCCCGGTAATACTCCAACCCCCCCATGAATTGGTTATTCCTAAACGAGTCATGAAGGGTATAACGAACATACCCTGTCTCCACATTGGATCAAGAACAGGGTCAGAGGGATCAAAAACAGCTAATTCATATAGAGCCATCGAACCGGCCCAACCAGCAACCAGAGCTGTATGCATTATATGGACAGAAATCAAACGACCGGGATCGTTCAATACGACCGTATGAACACGATACCAAGGCAAACCCATGGAAATACCCCTTTATCAATCAAAAATATACGCTATGTAACTTTATTGCATTGTAAAATAGACTATGGTTCTTACTTTTTTAGTGGATTATCTCGGGGAAAGGATTACTATTTGTTCTATTCTTTTAGTAAGAAAGTCTTTCAATAATAATGGAACAATTTTGTTCGTAGGAACAAAAAGAAGCAGATTTATTCTACACCCGATAAGTACCAATACGCAATGGTAGGTCGTTGATAGCATTTTATATGAGTAACTGCATCTATATTTGTTCATCATCCAAAGGATCCACTTGTAAGAATTTTATTTTATTGATTCTGTCTTCCTTTTTTATGAACTTATTCAATCTATGGATAAAATATGATAAAAGATAAGATATTATTAAGACAATAAACCTATTTTTACGCTTTCACATCAAAGTGAGATATAGTACTTAATCTTTCTTTCATTTAATGCCTATTGGTGTTCCAAAAGTACCTTTTCGAAGTCCTGGAGACGAAGATGCATCGTGGGTTGACGTATAGTGCGACTTGTCAGATATATTGGGTCATATGGTATTTCCCCGTTCTCTTTCCCGATTGAGATATCCTCTCTTTCGCCCAACAAAGATTGATTGAATCATACAAAATTTGGAGCGTGAAATGCAATGAAGTACAATTAAATCTATTTTTAGGGGGGTATACAGATTAATATTAGCAATTAGAATAATTTATGGTTGGCTTAGTTCAAATAATAAAATGAAGTATCCAGGCTCCGTTTAGAAAAAAAAACCAATAGATATCTATGATTTCTACTTAATATCATTAATATCATATCATTAATATCATATTCTATTTATAATTTATTTATATAATATTCGATTTATAATCTCTTTTATAATCTCTAATATAATATAAATAGAAGTGATCTAAAACTGTTAATAAATCGAGTAATATGATGAATGCATTGAATATTTAATATTTGGCGGGAGATATGAAATTAATTGAAAAATAAAGAAGTCGTAGCAAAAAGACGTAGTATTGGATCATTTGTCTTATATATGCAAATAAAAATCGGTCCGATCTTTACTCGGAGTAGAGCATAAACCTAAAAGAATTCAAGAAGACCATTCAGGAACAAGAAAATTACATCGTGATTTGGATTGGATTCCGATTAAACAATACATCAATGAGAAGTTACTCCGATAAGTTTAGTGAATTTTTTTATTTCCATTTATATATAGAAATTCTATTTCTATATAAATAGAAAAAGGCCAAAACTCATCTTTTTTTAAATGAAAGAAAAAGCCCCTTTGTTACAAGTTAGACAGAGCTTGCTATGACAAAAGAAAAAAAAAAAGAATCTACACATTGATTCTTGTTTTTTTCGCGATTTGTGTTGAACTGTATGCATCAAAAGATGCATGTACGGTTCCGAAGGGATACAATTTTATCCTAATCAACCGACTTTATCGAGAAAGATTACTTTTTTTAGGCCAAGAGGTTGATAGCGAGATCTCGAATCAACTTATTGGTCTTATGGTATTTCTCAGTATAGAGGATGATACTAAGGATCTCTATTTGTTTATAAACTCTCCCGGCGGATGGGTAATACCTGGATTAGGTATTTATGATACTATGCAATTTGTGCAACCAGACGTACAAACAATATGCATGGGATTAGCCGCTTCAATGGGATCTTTTATTCTGGTCGGAGGAGAAATTACCAAACGTCTAGCATTCCCTCACGCTTGGCGCCAATGAATTTTTTATTTGATTTGAGAGAAAAAAGAAAACTATGCCTTCGCGATATATGAATATTAAGTAATAATAGCATGGCACTTCGAATTCGATACGAGAATTTTTTTTTTTTTTCAAAATCGTTCCATTCCATTATGTATCGAAAGAGTAGTATGAGATAAAGGGTATTTCCTATTTTATCTGATATATCAGGAGACCCATTTCAGCGTCACAAACTTTTTTTGTTTTCACACCGAAAAACTAATATATATTATTTTTATTAAAGAATAAGAAAATAAAATTTCTTTTTTTACTTATTTTTATTTGAAAAAAAAAAGAAACTTTGGGATTGCTAAATAACAGACGAAATTAATATATAAAGCAACGGAACCATCATAGTATATCTTTAACTACTTCAAAAGGAAGGGCGGTTGTTGGATCATTTACCTATGTGAATATGATAGACCCTATATTATTTATATATATTCTATTTATTCAATGTAAGGTAAAAAAAAGGTATAGGTATAAAAGTGAATTCCATTGTAGAGCCGTATGCAATGTGCAAAAGATGCCTGTACGGTTGTTCAATTCTATCTTTTTTTTCTTATTATATTATTCTTTATCTTTTCGCCTTTCATCATGCGAGATAGAATAATTATTTATTATATCATCAGATCAGGGTAATGATCCATCAACCTGCTAGTTCTTTTTATGAGGCACAGACGGGAGAATTTATCCTGGAAGCGGAAGAACTACTGAAGCTGCGCGAAACCATCACAAGGGTTTATGTACAAAGAACGGGCAAATCCTTATGGGTTATTTCCGAAGACATGGAAAGAGATGTTTTTATGTCAGCAACAGAAGCCCAAGCTCACGGACTTGTTGATCTTGTAGCGGTTGAATAAAAAATAAGAAGGATTTCACGCAAATATACAATTTAAGATTTTATCTTCGTACCAGATTTAATACAATATTCTATGAATCCATTAATATAAAAATTATTCATAATTATTTGGTTAGGATCGATCTAAACCAGCCCATTATGTGTATGATTCAACATGCCAACTATTAAACAACTTATTAGAAACACAAGACAGCCAATCAAAAATGTCACGAAATCCCCCGCTCTTCGGGGATGTCCTCAGCGACGAGGAACATGTACTAGGGTGTATGTGCGACTCGTTCAGATCATGGACTAGGCCAAAAACAATTGATCCAGTATAAATGATCAGTACCAGTGAATAGGATAGAATGGAAGACCACCATTCACTATACGAAAAATGAAAATAGCTAAAAATCTAAAAAAGATCTATCATACCCTTCTATTGTGGTATCAAATTAATTTATGGTTGCCATTGGTACAAATCCAATCACTTCCACTTTTAATTTAAGATGAGAAAGAATTCCCCATTGGTAGCAAATGGTATTCATTAAGCAGGGAAATCCTATTTAAAGAGCAGAAAGATTATGCCCTGACTCTTGCAAGAACGGACTAACAGGGTCAGCTACTCAGCTAATCTTCATAATTAAATACCGTTACTGTATAGGTGAGTCTCGTTGTGAAAGACCTATTACTGGATAATTATGGGTAGAGCCAAAGAGTGTGAACTGTACAAGTTAACATTAATTAAATGAGGGAAGAGGCTCCGGTGTATAGAGAGGACCTCACCGTTTAAGACGTAACCATAGAAACGATGGAACCCACTATATACATACCTATTTCTATTTACTACTTTTTATTTACTTTAATTTACTATGTTTTTTTGATACCTAGTATCAATACAATTTCTTATTTCGAGGCGAGAAGCCTAGAAAAAAAAAAAAGAAAAAATCGTGGTCGGGAAGGTTATAGTAGCAAAAGCCATTGGAATTTTTATTTTATACATTGGAAGAATCCGTTTTGTTATTAATAGACTAGGAAAGGGAAAGGAAATAACTGAAAGAAAAGAAATCAATTAGTTATTCATCAAAGTTTCATTTATTCAATGACTAGAATTAAACGAGGATATATAGCTCGAAGACGTAGAACCAAAATTCGTTTATTTGCATCAAGCTTTCAAGGGGCTCGTTCAAGACTTACTCGAACTATTACTCAACAGAAAATAAGAGCTTTGGTTTCGGCTCATCAGGATAGAGGTAGGCAAAAGAGAGATTTTCGTCGTTTGTGGATCACTCGGATAAATGCAGTAATTCGAGCCAATAAAGTATACTACAGTTATAGTACATTAATACACCATCTGTACAAGAGGCAGTTGCTTCTTAATCGTAAAATACTTGCACAAATAGCTATATTAAATAGGAATTGTCTTTATATGATTTCCAATGAGATCTTAAAATAAGATAAGGAGATTGAAAGAAATGAAATGTTTTAAATGGAGTTCCTTGACAAATGAACTTGGGAAAGTAGAGTAGAAATTAGTATAATAAAATAGGATATGATAAAGTCATCACAACGAACAAACACGGTCAATAAAAAAAGATTTATTCTTCTTCCCCAATTCTTTTTTTTCTTACGACACAACAATAAAATTGGAATTTTCAGATTTTTTGAACAAACCGTCAATTTGCATTTGAATTCGGATTGGAATTTTATTTTGATTCAATTGAAGAAGAGCAAGCCTATTTATTTTTAATTCTAAGACCAGTAGTTCTAGGAGTCGACTCGCTTCTTTCAAACTGTTTCTCATTATTAAGAAAGGGTAACAAACATAAAATACGAGCTTGTTTTATAGCAATAGTAATTAATCGTTGTTGTTTTAAGGTCAATCTATTCACCCGTCTAGATAATATCTTTCCTTGTTCACTAATAAATCGACTAATTAAACTCATGTTTCTATAATCAATTCGATCCCCCGATTGTATCGGGGGCAAACGCCTACGAAAAGATCGCTTAGATTTAAGAAAGAGTCGCTTGGATTTATCCATGGTTTTTTTATTCCTTGTCCCGAAAATCCTAATGCTATTTTGATCGGATCAAAAATGATTTCGAATTAAAAAATAGGATTGCTTTGTTTTGTTTATATTTAAATAAATATATGATCTGTTATATATAATATGTCGTTTTTCGTCTTCCTTGGAATGGAAGGCGGACACGCGAGCGATCGGTTCGATCTATTTCTTTAGCTCCCCGTGAATCGTATGTTTGTAACAAGAGGGACAGAATTTTCTCAATTCCAATCGACTAGGCGTATTATGTCGATTTTTTTGAGTAATATATCGGGAAATGCCCCTTGATTCCTTATTAACGCGGTTTCGAAGACAACTGGTACATTCCAAAATAATCGTTACTCGGGCATCTTTACCCTTGGCCATGAACCCCCTTTGGATTTTTGATTGACTCAACTCTTCTATTTTTCTATTTTCCGATCCGAAACGAAGAAGAAGAAAGGAAGTAAAAAAAAAATAGAAGTTGCTAACTCGAAATCCAATTATGAAAGATTTCGTTGCAATCTATCAATATAGTAATAATAAGTAATATAATGATTTCTAACTATATATTTCTAATTTAGAATCGCTGTAAAGTATTTCATTTTTCTTTTTCATTGAATTATCTTGTATGATATTGTTGCCATGCCACAGCTATTCCATTTTCTTTCTCACTCTATTATTAATTAATTTAATTTTTCGCCTGGAAACCCGAGTTCTTAGTTTGACTAGGGTGAACCCGCTTTTATTCTTTTTCTTTTCTAATTTATTTTAATTATAAAAAAAAGAAGAGAAGGGGATGGATTAGTCACAGATATTTGATTGTATCTCTAATTTTCTTCATCCCTTCCCATCTCAATTACTATAATGAAAAAAAAGGGAATATCAACGCATCCGGAAATAAACGATTGATCTCTATCAATAAACCCGCTAAAGACCCAAACCATAGAGTACTTACTACCGGTGCCACGGAAAGGTATGTTTTTAGATTTCGCATTTAAAATCCTCCTTCTTTGTTATTTGTTATTGTAATTTTATTACAATTTGTAATACATAATGGTAATACATATATGACCAGATGTGTATATGTAGTTAATGACTGACACTTGGATTTATACGCAGAATTCCTAATGCAAATTGAAATGTACAACGATTCAGTAGATATTCCTTTTCGTAAAACAAAAAAAAATACGTCCCTTTTTGTCTGAGAATTCCCAAAAAATATTCATTTTTTTGGTTTCATATTTCTTTAGTACGTATATAATATAAGTCTATTATTATATGTTATAATGATATGAGACTAAAAAAAATTAAGAAATGACAAGATAATTTGGTATATCACTGAAAGAAATAAAGATGTGGAAAACAAGACAAGGATTCTCTACAATGACACTGTAGGCTAATTGAAAGGGATGTAGCGCAGCTCGGTAGCGCGTTTGTTTTGGGTACAAAATGTCACGGGTTCAAATCCTGTCATCCCTACCTATTACTTATCTTATGAACAGTAACGAGGGGTCAATTGAGATTGATTAACATTGGATATACATAATCAATCTTTAATTTTCTTATTTATGATAGTATATATATCCAAGATGAGTTAGGTCACAAAATATTTATTGTGATAATAAAGCGCTCTTAGTTCAGTTCGGTAGA